GACTATGCGGGAGAATCTAGGGAATTATGTATTCAATGTCAAAGATGGATTCATAAATTCATAATCGAATATCAAATCTGATATTTATTATCAACAGAATATTCTATTCGGGATATAGAATAGAGCGGATAGCGGGAATCGAACCCGCATCGTTAGCTTGGAAGGCTAGGGGTTATAGTCGACGTTGATTCATCATTTTGAACGTCTCTAATGCAAAACCGAACATGAAACTTTGATTTCATTCGGCTCCTTTATGGATGATGGATAAATTCCAAGATAGAAATAAGACGTGAACAAAAAAAAATTCGACCCATAACATCTATGTCAGCTTTTTTATCTTTGAATATATTCAAAACAATTAGCTTTCTAGACGATCCCTTCTAGATCTAGAATAGGGTATTCTAACATCCTAGTTCCTTCGTTCTCTATTTCTATTTGAAATAATCCTTAGGACAAGTATTGTGTTTCCGCCGAGCCAAAAAAAATATGTCAATGTCTCTAGTAAACTAAAGTCATCTTATCTTTAATAGAATAGCTATTTTGCTTTAATCTTTTTTTCTCTAGAGAAAGATTGAAGATTTAGTTACGATTCGAAATACACTTTTCTTTCTTTATCCATGGATCCTTTTACTTATTGGAAGTATTCATCCAATACAAATACAAAAAATTCTGTTTCGCAATTTTAGAATCCAATTTTCAAATTTCTAATAGAATTGACCCTTGGATCCAAATCACGAGAATTGAGATTCTTCCTCGAATCCTTCATTCAGAGGTAAAGGATTCAATCCTTTTAAGAAATAAAGTTTTTGTTCGAAATATGAACAAAATCAAACCGAGGGACCCCTTAACTATAAAAGGGGTTAATAAAACGAATCACACTTTTACCACTAAACTATATCCGCTACAATACAATTGTAGTACAGAAATAAATCTTTTGTCGAACAAAGTAATCCACGTTAGCGTAATCAGGATAGGATCCAAAAATAATGATGAAAATTCTAGCATTGCATTGGCGTGTTTTAGTTTTGTCATTAGACCTAATCAGATTAGCAAAAGAGGACTCCTACCTAATTAAAATAACTAATTAACAAGTTCTTTTTTTTCTGTAGGATTATAGTCCTTATTCTGATTGTTGTTTTAATAACAAGCATTTTTCTTTTCTAAATTTTTATTCTATGATTTGGAACAAAAAAACGGCCCGGTTAGGTACTAACCAGGCCAGGCCGCGAAAAGGAAATAAAAAATACCTCTTCTTCTGAAAGAGCTTTTTTATTTTTTTATCTTTATGGGATTGCTTAGAAAAGTTATATATATCAATATAGTCAAATAATAAAGCGAAATAAATAAAAAAGACAGAATTTTTGCAAACTTTACTTTTTTTGTGTAATGTAACATAGGAATTATCAATTTGAAATTGGGAGAGATGGCTGAGTGGACTAAAGCGTCGGATTGCTAATCCGTTGTACGAGTTTTTTGTACCGAGGGTTCGAATCCCTCTCTTTCCGTTTCTGTTGATGACTTGCTATTTGATTTTTTTCAAATGAAAAAGAAAAAATGTACATATCATATAGAGAAAATAAAAACATTGAAAAATGAAGCAAAGCAAGTCAAAAGAAGGGCTTTTTTTTGATTTTATTCTTCGCGTCCAGGATTACGTCCTGGATCATTAGATAGGAATCCAAAAATGAAGAGAGAAACAAAGAATATCACTACTGTGTAAACAAAGAGTTTGAGAGTAAGCATTACACAATCTCCAAGATCATTTTTTGAAAACAAAAAGAGAATAGATTCTCCATTTTTATACCACATATCCTATTTCGACACCAATAAATGAAATGGTTTTTAGAAAAAATGCAAAAATGCATTTGGAATAAGAGTCGAGTCTTTGATTACAAAAAAATGGCTTCCCTATCCCCATACTTTCCTACTCCCCAGATTGAGGAACTCAAAAAGGCTTTTTCAAAAAATGAAAAAGAATAAGAATGCGGAAAGAGGGGGATTCATATTTCTTAGAAATATCTAGGAATTGTTTGAATCGAGGGTTCATACTGTAAAACTTATCTAATCTTATCAATTTGATTCTTGAATAAATCATGTCTAGGACAGTATCAAAGATCTCATCGAAAACTTACCGCAGCTTGCCAAACAAAGGCTAAGAGAAAAAAGAAAAGGGGTATTACTGGCATAACATCTACGATTGGATTCAAAAAAGCGTAGGCCTCTGGCAATTTGACTAAGAAAAAACTACTGGAATTCAAATAAAGGGTGGAATGAAGACAGATACAGATCGAACTAAAGATATTAAGCATAACAAACATTTTTTTCTTGGATTGGACTTGGCGATAATTGCATTTTGATTGAGTTTTATTGCTATCTGGTAAAAAAAAAAGTGAAAGTAAGGTAGACAAAAAACTCTTTCTTTGAAAACTCACCCAATCAAAATCCTTCAATTCTCAAAACAAAAGAGAAATAGAAGAAATCATACTTTATATACAATATCTTAATTGAATTATATGTAATGATCAATAAATTGATTTTAAGTTTCTATCTATACGTGCCAAAATCCTAGGACCAATCTAGTCCATAGATATTTGAATTGGGATTGACGAAAAACCAATACTAATGTTTATTAGTATTGAATATTGAAGAGAAATCAAAATGGGGCGTGGCCAAGCGGTAAGGCAACGGGGTTTGGTCCCGCTATTCGGAGGTTCGAATCCTTCCGTCCCAGGGAATACAAAATATATATGATATATGATAAATATATATCATTAGAATAACGAAGTCTTTTGTAAATACCTTCCTTTTTCTTAATAGTATAATATTTGATATTATTCTATTCTTCTTATTTGGAATGGTTCTATTCTCTTCTATAGAATCGTATCTTTTTCAAAAATTGAGTTCAAATAAGATCCATACAAATGGATCTGAATCGAGTTGTGATCTAGATAAGATAGAGGAAAAATTTGTTAAAAAACAACAAATTCAAACAAATAAGAAAGAGTTGAGTGCGCCTTTGATTGGATGTCTATTCCCTTAGAATATAGAATATTTTTATTGGTTAAGTTAGTTACTCGGAAAAGCCTTATGCCCATATAATGAAATAATTAAGATACAATTAATAATGTAAGAAATGTAAGAGATTGATTTCCATAGTTGTGCCTGTACAATTTCCATTAAGAAATTAGTAAGAAATAATCAAGTTGCATACATAACATATGTATTTTCTTTAAACCGGATTTTGAGGTATTTGATTTACTCTAATCAATAATTCGAAACCTATAGAATCATAAGATCTAGGAATCACCCTCGTCCTATGATTCTATTCTACTTGCTTTAAATAAGCATTATTTAACCCGCAGTCAGTCATAGGCGGAAAATCATGAAACCCTTAATGGATTATTGTCCTTCTATTTCAATGATATGATAACGTTTTTTTAGTTTTTTGGAAATGACAATTGTGCAGTCTATCTGACTGAGGGAATTCCTTATTTTCGGAACTTTATTATTTTCTTTTTCAGTATGAAATGAAAGAATAAGAGACTCAATACTTCGTTTCCATCAACCTTTTTTTTATCCATTCCACGAAAAAAAGAAAACGGTCAATCTATTTTAATCAATGAGGTTAAATTTGAGGATGGATTATTTGGATCATCACTTTTGAATCATTAGTAAAATTTGATTCAAATAGTAATACTGAGGTGGGGATTTTTTCAATTAAATAACTATTTGAATTTAATGATTTTTTATGAGTATTGGGTACTCGAAGAAGTGTGAGATTGTTAAACCCTATCAAGTTAGTTGAAGATGTAATGCGGATTCAATAAAAAAACTTTTTTAGTCCAAACAATTTAGAAATCAAATTTTGCATATATATATATATATATATATATTATTGCAATTGCATTCATTTACTAAAATAGAAAATCGGGAGAAGAATTGAATTTTTGCTACGACTTCTTTAGAAACCAGTGATTCATAGAAAAGAAGAAAAAATATGGATTCCAAACATGGATTCCTATGTAAGAACTGTAACGACCGAACAAATGACTATTCGTGATTCCATAATTGAATCAATTACATATTAGTTCCAAACCAGAGGAATGTTATGGTAAAACTTCGTTTGAAACGATGTGGTAGAAAGCAACGTGCGACTTGATAGACATGATCGGCTGTGGATTCTTACACCCACCATTTTTATTATATAGGAATGAAGGTGCTCTTGGCTCGACATCCTTTGTTCTGTTATACCAGACCCCCTTATTTGTTGGGGTGGGTCGTAGTGTAATATAGTACGTGATGTAGCTCGAGTAGAAACTATTGATTCTTTTAGGAGGGGTCTTTTATCAGGGGCAAGGGTCTAGGGTTAGTGCTAATTAATAAGTTTGAACAACTTCGTAAGTATAGTATATTTTTGATTTCGAAATCAAAAGGATTTAATTAAGCAAATTTCAAATCCAAAAAGGAAGGGAAATTTCTTGGAATTAATCATACTCTTTTGATCAAAAGAATATCACGTGGGAATCAATTATGATTCTTTGATAGAAATCAATCCTAAAAAGGGGCATGTTGCTGCCATTTTGAAACGATTTTAAGTCAACGAAGTAATGTCTAAACCCAAGGATTCAAGGTAAAGATAAAATATCTTGGAACAAGAAAATACTCTTTTTCAATTGTCTCGACAACGAGATTAAGAATAAAGAGTCAAAATCAATTTGAAACGAGACAAACCAAAAAAGGGCGGATTTGAGACTACTCAAAAAATAAATGACTAAGGTTTTCTTTTGAGCTATTTCACAGTTATCCAACTTGAGTTATGAGAATACAAATGTGTGTGTTTTTTTTTTTTTTTTATAAATTCTATTTTTTTTTATAAAAAACGTATTAAAAGAAAATAATCATAGTCTAATTTATTTGAGGCTTTTATGCATCTATTTGACATTCCACTTGTATACATAGACATCATTCTCGAGCCGTACGAGGAGAAAACTTCGTATACGTTTCTAGGGGGGGTTATAGTTCATCTACATCTATCCTAATGAGTTGTTTATCGAATCGTTGCAATCGATGTTCGATCTCGAAGAGAAGGAAGAGATATTCGTAAAGTGGGTTTTTATGATCCGATAAATAATAAAACCTATTTGAATATTCCTGCTATTCTAGATTTTCTTGAAAAAGGTGCTCAACCTACCGAAACTCTTTCTGATATTTTTAAAAAGGCGGGGGTTTTTACGGAATTTCGTCTTAATGAAAGGAAAGTCAATTAATAACAAAAAAGAGAAGAGGGTGTGGGTGATTCCTATTTAGTTTTATATAACTTTTTTTCTACTAGACCCCCCTCTCCCTCCCCTCTTTTGTTTTATTAAGACTTTTGATTTTTTTTTTCATTGTATTTTTTTTTTCTAATTATTCATATTGACAACAGTCTATCGAACAAATATAATTCCATCGTGGATAAACGGATCCATTTATCTTCTCTAGGTTTGTTTTTTTACTTGACTTCATTCAAATAGTCAAATCGATTATTTTCTTTCTATTTTCTACTCTATATCATATCTATATATTTTTATATTTAGACTCTTATACTATAATATTTCATATTAATACTATATATTTAATATTAATAGATTTAGTTTAATCTGAAAATAATTCTCATTGTATTGTACCCCCCTTTTTTTTAAGATTCTAAATTTCAGAATCCAAATTTTGGATGAGTTTCTTGCTCGTTCGATATTTTGATTGTGTCGTGCAATTGAATCTCTTTATTTCTTTTTATTCCGATTCTATCTACATATATCGTAAATTTCTTTTCTTCGGGTTGCTAACTCAACGGTAGAGTACTCGGCTTTTAAGTGCGGTTAGCATCTTTTACACATTTCTATGAAGCACTTGATTCGTTCATACCTTCGGTATAGTTTGTAAGACCACGACTGATCCTGAAAGGAATGACTGGAAAAAACAGCATGTCGTATGAATAGAGAATTCTGAGAATATTTCATTTTTACTGCATCAGTTCAAAACCTTATTTGAATTCTTAGTGAGAAAAAATGAAATTAATTAAGATCAGAGTTGGGTCAAATGAATAAATGGATAGAGTTTTATGACCTCAATTAATTTCATTATCATTACATTCTAAGATAAGGATCATTATAAGGAAAGAAAAAGCAACGAGCTTTTGTTCTTCATTTGAATAATTACCCAATCTAATTACACGTTAAAAATATATTAGTGCCTGGTACGGGAAATACTTTTCCTTGAGTGGATGATTATCCGTTTTTTTAATAAGTCCTAACTATTAGTTATTTCCTATTCTGGGTTGTACATAAATGTGTAGAAGAAGCAGCATATTGATAAAGATATTTGTTTTCCAAAATCAAAAGAGCGATTGGTTTGAAAAATAAAGGATTTCTAGCTCATCTTGTTATCCTATAACGAATCTAAACTAATTAGATTGAAAGAGAGGATAGATAGTCTGTTGATGAGTCTACTTGTCCCCGAGGTATCTAGTATTTTCTTACTATAACACTTTGTTTTGGCTGTATCGCATTATGTATCGTTTGATAACCAAAAAATGCCCTATTTTTTTTTGATTTTATTTTTGGTTCAAATCGAATTAATTTCCAATGGAGGAATTTCAAGGGTATTTAGAACTAAATAGATCTCCACAACACGACTTCCTATACCCACTTCTTTTTCAGGAGTATATTTATACACTTGCTCATGATCATGCTTTAAATAGATCCATTTTATTTGAAAATGCAGGTTCTGCCAATAAATCTAGTTCAATAATTGCGAAACGTTTAATTACTCGAATGTATCAACGGAATCCTTTAATTATTTCAGCTAATGATTCTAGACAAAATCCTTTTTTTTGTCACAACAAGAATTTCCATTCTCAAATTTTATCCGAGGCATTTGCATTCATTGTGGAAATTCCATTTTCTTTCCAATTACTATCTTCTTTAGAAAGGAAAGAAATAGAAAAATTTTGTAATTTACGATCAATTCATTCCATATTTTCTTTTTTAGAGGACAAATTCTCCTATTTAAATTATGTGTCAAATGTACTAATACCTTATCACATCCATTTGGAAATCTTGGTTCAAACCCTCCGTTATTGGGTGAAAGATGCCTCTTCTTTGCATTTATTACGTTTCTTTCTCTACGAGTATTGTAATTGGAATAGTATTCTTAAGAACGATATTTCCATTTTTTCAAAAAGAAATCAAAGATTATTCTTGTTCCTATATAATGCTCATGTATGTGAATACGAATCCATCTTCCTTTTTCTCCGTAATCAATCTTCTCATTTACGTTCAACATCTTCTGGAGTCTTTTTTGAACGAATATATTTCTACGTAAAAATAAAATATCTTGTCGAAGTCTTTTTTCAGAAAAATTTGAAGGACGTCCTGGAGTCCTTCAAAGAACCTTTTATGCATTATGTTAGATATCAAGGAAAATCCATTCTGGCCTTAAAAGATGGGCCTCTTCTCATGA